TCACATAAGAATGAATACTATGATTTGCATTTCTAACAGGCATGAATACAGCATCTATAGTATAACTTCCATCTTGAATGTTGTTTAGTGTTTTTATACGATATCCCCGCTTTCTCTCAATTTGTAATTCAATAGAAAAATTAATGGGTTCTGTTAGGTTAGCTATATGTTGTGTATTATCAATGATTTCCACCGAAGGTGGTAAAATGATGTCTTGAGCAGTTACATATCCAGGACCTTTGAAACAAATAGACGCGTCCCTAGTTCCATACAGATTACTTCTCAATACAATTTCTTTCAAATTCATTAAAATTTCATGTATTGATTCTTGAATACCTACTATGGTAGAATATTCATGTGGTATTTTCTCAGATTTTGCACGTGTGATACATGTTCCCTCTATTTCTCCGAGCAAAATTCTTCGCATTGCAATGCCTATTGTATCTGCTTGACCTTTCATAAGTGGAGACAGAATAAAGCGTCCATAATAAAGACGCTTACTGTCTACCCTTGATTCAACACACTTCCACTGTAGTGTCCGAGTAGATACTTTTACTTTTTCTCGAATCATAGTAATATATTTTTATGAAACTCTTGATTTAATTGTTTATTTCTCTTGAAATTTCTTTCTTTAATGTTTATTTTTAGTTTTACACACGTCTTTTTTTAGGAGGCCTACATCCATTATGTGGCATAGGGGTTACATCCCGTATAAACCTTAATAGTATACCACTTCTACCAATAGCTCTTAATGCCGCATCTCTTCCTAGACCGGGACCTTTTATTATGACTCCTGCTCGTTGCATGCCTTGATCGACTACTGCTCGAATAGCATTTCGAGCTGCGGTTTGAGCGGCAAATGGTGTCCCCCTTCGTGTACCCTTGAATCCACACGAACCGGCAGAGGACCAAGAAATCACCTGACCTCGTACATCTGTAACAGTCACAATGGTATTGTTGAAACTAGCTTGAACAAAAATAACACCCGTTGGTATTTTACGAGGATGCTTACGCGAACCAATACGTCCATTTTTACGCGAACCAATACGTCCATTTTTACGCGAACCAATTTTTGGTATAGATTTTGCCATTTTTTATTATTTTAAAAATATAAGTCCGAAATATATGGATATATCCATTTCCTGTCAAAAAAAGATTCTTTACTATTTTCTAACTAGTTATGCTATTGTATTCTATAATTCTATTAATATAGAATACAATTTTTGAAATAAAGCAATAATATAATATTTATTATATTATAATACTTATAACTATAGACTAGATTCGAATATAGAATCTAAATTTTTCTATTTTTTTGTTTCCTATTTAAGAAAATTGAATATTCATAAGATTTTTTATTTGATTTTAATATAATTTTTTTATATTTGTGCATTCGGTACTTTCTTTTTAATAGAAAGCCCTTCTTTTGTGAAAATATTATCCTTGTCTTTGTTTATGTTTTGGATTGGAACAAATTACTATAATTCGACCTCGCCTGCGGATCAATCGACATTTTTCACAAATTTTACGAACAGAAGCTCCTACTTTCATATTTTTTTTTAACTCCTTAACTTAATACCAAATCTATATATTGGAAGAGAATAGGGTTTCCTTACATTTTTAACTTATAATTGTTCCTCCTAAAAAACATGTTAAAGTTAAAAAATAATTAGTAATTTAATTAAGTGACTTATATTTCCATTTTTTCCTTTACCGGTCATATACATGAAGTACGTCGAATTTTTTTGGAAACATAGCCTAGAATCTGATTTTAATTCGATTTCTCTAAAGCAACCTGGAACATACCCTCAGAAGTTATTCAGTAATTTAATCTTCATGAATTTCTATTCTATTCTAATTAAATCCTCTTCACACATTCACTAAGGTATCGGTAGTAATATTCGAAATACGTTTTTTCTCTATTCCATTCACAATAATTTATATAAATTTTTCATAGAATTCGGATATCGGCAAAATTACCATTACCATATATAACATAAAACCTCGCCACCGATTCTTTCTAATCGAGCCTCTCGATCTGTCATTATACCCCTAGAAGTAGAAAGAATTACAATCCCCATTCCCCCTAAAACTCTCGGAATTTGTTGATAGTTAGAATAGATTCGTAGACCGGGTGTACTGATCCTTTTTAAATTTAAAAAACTTTTATATGATTCTTTCCTATTTCTTCTATACCTTAGAGTTAAAACTAAAAAGTATTTGTTGCTTTCTCGATGTTTTCTAACGTTTTCAACAAAACCCTCTCGTAAAAGTATTTTCACAATGTTTTTGGTGATATTAGTAAGTGGTATTTGAACTGTTCTTTTTCTATTCATGTCAGCATTGCGTATCAAGGTTAGCATATCAGCGATAGTATCTTTACCCACGATAGATTATTTCTCCTTACTTTCGATATAATAAACGTGCTCCCGTTTTTTGATTTTTTATTTTTTGATTCAATAAAATATCTAATATTGAATATGAGAATATAATAATACTCTCTCTCTCTATATATATAGAAAATATGATTCTAATTAGGATAATGTAAATATAGAATATAGAATATAGAATATTAAAAAAAGATAGAAAGAAAATGAATGACCTATTATAAAGTATATAGATAATCTTATATGGAATTCGAATTCAGAATTCTATTTTTTTTATACAAATAGAATTCTGAATTCGAATTTTTATTTTGAATATATATATAGAATTGAATATATAATTTTTATTTTGAATATATATTATTTTGAATATATATATAGAATTGAATATATAATTTTTATTTTGAATATATATTATTTTGAATATATATATGGAATTGAATATATATATATATATTTCATTCCTTTTTCTTTATTTTTCTATCTATTATTATTATTTAGTTTTTAAAATATTTATTAATGAATATAATGACTTATAATAACTTATCAATATGTATTCATATTTATATTTATAAGATAAAAATATAAATATAATCATAAATATTTATAATAATCATAATCATTACACAAGTACATAAGGTATATAATATATAATATATAATAGATTTATGAATCTATTTCACTCCTATTCAAATATATTTGAAAATAGATTTCGTTACTATTCATTCAAGTCCTAAATAATATATCTATATCACGATCTGGTATTATAATACCTCGGGTGCTAATGAAACTATTTTAGTGAAATTTAACTGTCTCAATTCTCGGGCTATTGCGGAAAAAATTCGAGTTCCTTTTGGATTTCCTTCTTTATCAATGAGAACTGCCGCATTATCATCATACTTTATTATTATACCATTACTACGTTTTAGTTCTTTACAAGTACGTACAATTACAGCTCTGATCACTTCAGATCTTTCTAAAGATGAATTTGGTACTGCTTTTTTGATTACAGCAACTACAATGTCACCAATATAAGCATACCGTCGATTACTAGCTCCTATGATTCGAATACACATCAATTCGCGGGCTCCGCTATTATCGGCTACATTTAAATAGGTTTGAGGTTGAATCATATTATTTTTTTCTATCTTTCAGTCAAAAAGTTGAAGTAAAAAAAATATTCTGTGTTCAAAGAAAAAGAAACCAACAATTGCCATTTTTTTTTCATACTAAAGACCTATTTCGTTCTAATTATTATTCTGAAAGAATGAATTGAGTTTGTATAGGCATTTTAGATGCCGCTATTGAAATAGCCTTTCTAGCTATATTTTCTGGGACCCCTCCCATTTCATAAAGTATTTTGCCGGGTTTAACGACAGCTACCCAATATTCGGGAGATCCTTTTCCCGAACCCATACGCGTTTCGGTAGGTCTTACTGTAACAGGTTTGTCTGGAAATATGCGTACCCATATTTGTCCACCTCGGCGAACATTTCGTGACATTGCCCGTCGCCCCGCTTCTATTTGTCTAGATGTGATCCAAGCGGGCTCAAGTGCCTGAAGAGCATATTTTCCGAAGCAAATTTTATTACCTCGATATGCTTTTCCTTTCATTCTTCCTCGATGTTGTTTACGGAATCTGGTTCTTTTTGGGTTATAGTTGATGGTTGTTTCTCAATTCCATCTCTATTACAGAACCGTACATGAGATTTTCACCTCATACGGCTCCTCGCGAATAAATCGATTCAAAAATATTTAACCGATAAAATATATAAAATATATATAAAATAATATACAATAAGATAATGTTTAATAAGATAATGTTTAATTAAATTAAAATGGAATACAATCGCGGGATTTTTTGACATTTCATAGAATCTATTTGATCTATTAGAAATTTGTATATCTTGCTTTGATATATAACGAAATATGTATTCTTAAGATCATTTTTGCTATCCATATCTAACTAGATAATGTTGTTTTCATATAAGATTCTAACGAATCCCTATTTGTCTTTTCTTTTTATTATCATATTGGATTGGCAAAAATGCATAAATTCAAAAAAATCCACATTTTCGCGGGCGAATATTTACTCTTTCATTATAAATTTAAGATTTAAGATGTAATGTTGGGTTAGTCCACAACTCCTCAAAAAATAATGAATTCTTAGTTCCTTCCGCCATCCCATCTAATGAATCAGTAAGATTATTAAATTTAATATAATCTTAGGTATTCACAGGTTCCATCGTTCCCATCGCTTTTCGATTTATGGTTAGGTCTAAATTCTATAATGGAGCCTCTTTACTATTAATAAGATTTTTTTTTCATTTTCTTATTTTTTGTTGAATCAACCTTCTCAGTTTTATTGATTCGCGGCTCTTGATTTGTGTATTCTAGGAATATATTCATCCATATATGGGTGAATTTAGAATATTGATGCTTTATTACACTATCTTTTATGAAATGACCCATAGACCTTTACATAGTAGAATTCTATATCATTGATATCTTTTTTTCTATCTTTCTTTCACCCCTTCATTTATCTGTATATTCTTATTGCTTTACAACTAATAATCAGATTCTTTTTTATTTCAGTTGCTATAATTATATTACCAC